TGAAAACGCCGTAAGAACTGAAATGTCACAACATTTTTTTTATACATGCCCAAGTGATGGAAAACAAAGAATATCTTTTACATATCCGCCCAGTTTGTCAACGTTTTTTGAAATGATACAACAGAAGATGCTTTTGTGCACGACAGAAAAGCTATCCCCAGCAGAACTGTATAATCATTGGTTTTATACCAATGAACAAAAACGAAACAACCTCATCAACGAACTTATCAATCGAATTGAAGCTCTAGACAAGGGGTCTCTTGCTATGGATGTACTCGAAAAAAGAACTAGATTGTGCAATGATGAGACTGAACAAGAATGCTTACCTAAAATATATGATCCTCTTTTGAATGGACCCCATCGTGGAACAATCAAAGAATTGTATTCAGGTTCAAACATGAACGAGTATTTAATAAACTCGATAGAAGATTCTATCGAAACTCTTTGGATAAACAAACTTCATGATATCGCTCTTCCTACTGCCCTTACTACTGATTACCGAGAATTTGAAGAAAAAATAAAAAACACTTTTGATTTAAAATTGTAAATTAAAAATACAGTAAATTACTATAAAAATAAATACATAAAATAAGTAAAAGAAGAGATAAGAAGAGATTCGTCCTCCGCCTACATATTTGATAATTTCTGCTACAAATAAATTTAGAATAGCAACAGCATTCGTAATTCCATCAATTACTTGTTTATCAAAAAAATAACTTAGTTCTGCCAGCCCTCTTATACCTGTAGTTAAGGTTTTTGTATAAATAGCGTCTATGTAACCACGATTATATGACCAATTATATATAAAATTGAGTATTTTGTCCCAAATAATTCTCCTAGGACCCATTTGAACAGATAAATTTATGAAGTTCAAATTATTCAAATTGGAATAAGCAGGCCCATAGAAAAGAAACGCTATAAATATTCCGAAATATGCTATACTGACTGAAAAAATAGCATTTATCACAAATTCATCCCAATCAAAATCATAATTTGAATGTAAAAAGTTTATTGATGGAGTTAACCATCTGGATAATATATCTAAATGAATTATTCCTTGACCAAAAGGAATTCCTATGGATCCAACGAACAAAGTAACTAAGACCAATATAAGAAGTGGTAATAACATAGTATTGTCCGATTCATAAGGATATGTGGAAATTTTTTTATTGGAAAATTTTTTTATAGTAATAAGAGGCCCCACCATATTGGTTTCTACATTACCAACAATAGGATATACTTTTTTCGAAAAAACAGAAATTCTTTGATTATGATTCATTGTTGATAAAATCAAATTATTTTTTTTTACTTTTTGTCCTTTTTTTCCCCAGATAGATATTGAATGGAACACATTATTTTTTTTGCCGCTGTAATTTTTACAATTACTATTTAAATGACCTTCAAAAGTAAGTAAATACATCCGAAACATATAAAATGCAGTTAATCCTGCTGTGAAACAAGCTATTATTGCAAAAATGGGTGAATACAACCAACTATCATTAAGAATTTCATCTTTGGACCAAAAACAAGCAAGAGGTGGAATACCACAAAGAGAAAGCGTGCCTAAAAAAAATGAAATTTTTGTAATTGGGACATATTTTTTTAAACCACCCATAAGAACCATATTCTGGCTTTTATCTGGGGAATACCCAACAATAGTTTCCATTGAATGAATAATGGAGCCAGATCCTAAAAACAATAATGCTTTCGAATAGGCATGAGTGATCAAATGAAATAAAGCAGTTCGATAAGATCCCATACCTAAAGCTAACATAATATAGCCCAATTGCGACATTGTAGAATAGGCTAGACTTCTTTTAATGTCTCTTTGAGCAAGAGCTAAAGTAGCTCCTAATAGTATTGTTATTATACCTACCAAAGAAATTATATTCAGTATGTAAGGTATGACTGTAAAAAGAGGAAAAAGTCGAGCTACAAGAAAAATTCCTGCTGCTACCATAGTAGCAGCATGTATAAGAGCCGAAATAGGAGTAGGGCCTTCCATAGCATCAGGTAACCATACATGAAGAGGGAATTGCGCAGACTTGGCAACCGAACCTACAAATAATAGGGAAGCACACAAAGTAAGAAATAAAGAATTGTCCCCATTATTATCAATCAAATTATTGGCTATTTCAAATAAATCCCGAAATTCAAAACTCCCCGTTATCCAATAAAGACCTAAGATTCCTAAAAATAAAAAAAAATCCCCTACACGATTAGTTACAAACGCTTTTTGACAAGCAGTTGCGGCAAGGGGTCGTGTGAACCAAAAACCTATTAATAGATACGAACACATTCCAACTAATTCCCAAAAAATATAAATTTGTATCAAATTTGAACTAGTAACTAATCCCAGCATCGAAGCGTTAAAAAAACTAATATAAGCAAAAAATGTCAAATAGCCTTGATCATGAGACATATAATTGTCACTATAAATAAGAACCATTATTCCAACAGTAGTTATTAATATTAACATAATGGAAGTAAGCGGATCTATTAAGTGGCCTAAATCTAAAGAAAAATCATTATTTAAGGTCCAAGACCATACATATTGGTAGGATGGACTGCCATTTATTTGCTGAATAGACAGATTGGCGGAAAAAATCATAACGATACTTAGTAATAAAACACTAAGAAAAGCCCATATACGACGAATATTTTTTGTTGCCGCCGGGAAAAGAAAAAGGCCTACCCCTATTGCTATAGGAACCGGAAGGGGGACGAAAGGTATGATCCACGCATATTGATACGTATATTCCATAAAAAATAAACCTTTTTTTATTGTTAAATTGTTTCCGATTCACCAACTCTTTTATATTTAGAACGGAGCAAAAAAAAATAAAGATATGAAAAGACTTTAATAGAAATAGAATTAATATAGAAATAGAATTAAGAATTCTGATGATTTCCAAATAGTCAAATAAAAACGATTAAGTCTGATAAAGTTATTCTTTTTTTTTTTAATTAAAGATTAAGATATATGAACATAGAGAATATAATATTTTAAATCATTTCATTATTACAATAATTTAGTTTATATACATAAAACAAGTCCAAAAATTTTTTAAAAAAAGTACTTGATTCCGAGTATCCTATGATCCACCAATAACTCAACCCGATAAACAAAAAAACAAGGAGATTATTTTCTTATTTTCGTTAATTGAGTCGGAATTTAGAATTCCGAATCATTAATCGGTTGTGAACTAGTCCGTTGGGAAACTGAGTGAGTTGCTTATATTTGTTTCAATAAAGCAACTTAAACTTATACTTGTGATTAATTTTATTGATGTTCGTCGATTTGTTACTCATCACTTCAGTTTGCACAGAGCTGAAATAATAATAAAAATTTCTGGTTCAAATAACATATCGTTTAATAAATTTTTTACTAATGGATACTCATTTTTTCTAATTTTAATTAGATTAGATATACTTTCTTGATCCTCGATCAATTACAATTAATAGAAAGAGTTTTACAGTCTAGTTTTCTTAAATTAGGTAAGGGTTCTTAAACTTTTTGATTTCTTTTTTGAAATTAGATGAAATACAACATGGCAAAAATAGACAATTGAAACTCTTTTTGATTCTTTTTTACCAATGGAAAGCAACTCGATTTCTATAGCCATGACATGTATATATATAAATATCTTCATTCGAATATAGTTATATATATATAATACTAGTCAGTATAAATAATTCTTTCTTCAAAATATTGTATGTAAATTTGAGTAATAAAAAAATTATATATTTTTTTGAACAATAAATGTCTTCCACATTTAACTATAAAATGAATAACCTCTGCATTTTTGAATGGCGATTCAAAAAAAGCGTATTTCTATGTCCAAAAAGCATATTCGTAAAAATTTTTGGAAAAATCAAGTGTATTGGGCAGGAATAAAAGCTTTTTCTTTAGCAAAATCCCTTTCGACCGGGAATTCTAAAAGCTTTTTTGTACAACAAACAAGTAATATATTATATAATAAAGACTTGGAAAAGTCTTGGAATAATCTTAATCGATATGAACCAACGAATTCGATAATTTATAAGATAAGAAATTACCATTAATATGGTAAACTTAATGAGATGCAATTTTCTATTGTCGTATGTTGTAGGATAACATTTTTGTGTCTACTAGACAAAGGCTCGAAAAATTAGGCACAATATATAATTTTTCTCTTTACAAAGTTTTCTCTTTCTCGTTAGTGGGTTTTTGTGGGATGGGGGATTCACTTTTCACAAAAATGATATTTTTCTTTTAATTTTAAAAGGCTTATTGGGTTCTGGATGCCGAATATATATTCTATGTTTTAACTTAACTTTAACTATAGAATACATTAAGATACCTATCCATAAAGCACAATATGCATTACATAATGAAAAATCGTTTTAGAAATATTGAAGACAAATTTTCACTGGTATATCTACAGCCTACTAATTGGTTTGACTAATACTTAATTAGTTTGATAAATAGTACCACGAATTATGGGTACAATTTAAATCCTAGCAATTGGCAATTTATAGTTAATCCAGTTTTCAACCTATCCAACAAACATTTTAAACCTCCTTACAATTCTCAAATTTTACAAGAACTTAAACCACACAAAAAACCATTCAGTGCGGTTTTAAAACTAACAACAATAGCCCCACCTCACACTACAATTAAGTAAGGTAATGATTATTGAACGTTTAAATAGTAATTTAAAGGATATTTTGAATCTTTCGGCAAAATAAATATTGCATTGAATTTACTCCTCCAATCTCGACGATTAAAAATGAATGGGCTATTATGATTTCGAGCAAGCCGCTATGGTGAAATCGGTAGACACGCTGCTCTTAGGAAGCAGTGCTAGAGCATCTCGGTTCGAGTCCGAGTAGCGGCATATTTCTAAAAAAGAAATACTAGTCAAATAAATACTATAATAATTCCTATAATGGATAGAATATAATTTCAGATCTCCATTCTATTCTTGGAGGATATCCTTTTTAGGATTTTTTATGATATTTTTTACTTTAGAACATATATTAACTCACATTTCCTTGTCGATTGTTTCAATCGTACTGACGATTTATTTGATTAACTTATTAGTCCACGAAATCGTAGGATTATATGATTCGTCGGAAAAAGGAATGGTAGCCGCTTTTTTATGTATAACAGGATTATTAGTTATTCGTTGGATTTATTCGGGGCATTTACCCTTAAGTAATTTATATGAATCATTAATGTTCCTTTCATGGAGTTTATCCATTATTCATATGCTTCCTTTTTTTAGAAAACAAAAAAATCTTCTAAGTGCAATAACTGCACCCAGTGCTATTTTGACTCAAGGATTTGCCACCTCAGGTCTTTTAACTGAAATGCATCAATCCACAATATTAGTACCTGCTCTACAATCACAGTGGTTAATGATGCACGTAAGTATGATGGTATTGAGCTATGCATCTCTTCTCTGCGGATCATTATTATCAGTAGCTCTTCTAGCCATTACATTTCGAAAAAATAAAAAAAAAAAATTAAAATGTAAAAATAACCATTTTAGGTCATTTTCATTTGGAAAAATTCAATACGTGAATGAAATAAGCCATGTTTTACAAAACAATTGTTTTATTTCGTTTAGAAATTATCACAGGCATCAATTAATTCAGCAATTGGATTGTTGGAGTTCCCGTGTCATTAGTCTCGGTTTTCTATTTTTAACCATAGGTATTCTTTCGGGAGCAGTATGGGCTAATGAAGCGTGGGGATCCTACTGGAATTGGGACCCAAAAGAAACTTGGGCATTTATTACTTGGACAATATTCGCAATTTATTTACATACTAGAACAAATGAAAATTTGCAAGGCTCAAATTCTGCAATTGTGGCTTCTATAGGATTTTTTATAATTTGGATATGCTATTTTGGAGTCAATCTATTAGGAATAGGGCTGCATAGTTATGGTTCATTCGCATTAACATTTAATTGAAAAAAAAAAGCAGTTACGAATAGAATATCAAATACATAATAGGAATAGCATAAGCATAGATAACTAAAGTTTGTACGAGTTTTTGAAAATCATTTGAATCAAGTCAAATGATTTTCAAAAACTACAAAAATATTTGATTACAATTAAAGTTTATTTTATTAAGTTTTAAGTTAAAGTAAATTCATTTTTTGAACTTTTTTATTATAAAATAAAAACTAACTATCTATAAAAATAATTAGATATAATAGTTTCTACCTTGTCAATTGATAGTGAGAGAACGAAATCCGGATAAATACCAATACCTATTACGGGTAGAAAAATACAGATTGAAAGAAATAGTTCGCGCGGCCCAGAATCTAAAAAATGAGAATTTTGAGAATTAAATTGCTTATATCCGTAGAACATCTGACGTAACATAGATAATGAATAAATAGGAGTTAATATCATTCCAATTGCCGTTACAAAAGTTATTAGTATTTTTGGCATTAAAAGAAATTTTTGACTCATAATTAATCCAAAAAATACTACAAATTCTGCAACAAAACCACTCATTCCAGGCAATGCAAGAGAAGCCAGCGAAAAGCTACTGAACATTGTAAATATTTTTGGCATTGGGATAGTTATTCCCCCCATTTCATCGAGATAAACAAGACGTGTTCTATCGTAACTCGTTCCTGCCAAGAAAAAAAGTGCAGCACCGATAAATCCATGAGAGATCATTTGTAAAAGGGCCCCGTTGAGTCCTGTATCAGTTATGGAACTAATTCCTATAATTATGAAACCCATATGAGATACAGAGGAATAGGCAATTCTCTTTTTTAAATTACGCTGACCCGGAGATGCTGAAGCTGCATAGATTATTTGAATTGCACCTACTATCATCAACCAGGGAGAAAATATAGAATGAGCATGGGGTAATAATTCCATATTGATACGAACCAATCCATATGCTCCCATTTTTAATAAGATTCCAGCTAAAAGCATACATGTACTGTAATGGGCTTCCCCATGGGTATCTGGTAACCATGTATGTAGAGGTATAATCGGTAATTTGATAGCATAAGCAATAAGAAATCCAAAATAGAATAGTATTTCCAATGCCACAGGATACGGCTGATTGGCTGATGTTTCAAAATTTAATGTTGGTTCATTGGAACCATATAAACCCATACCTAGAACTCCCATTAAGAGAAAAATGGAACCCCCCGCGGTGTACAAAATAAACTTTGTAGCTGAGTACAAACGTTTCTTCCCTCCCCACATGGATAAAAGTAGGTAGACAGGAATTAATTCTAATTCCCACATGATAAAAAAAAGTAAAAGATCTCGAGAAGAAAATAATCCTATTTGGCCGCTGTACATTGCTAACATAAGGAAATTGAACAATTTTGAATCTCGAGTAACTGGCCAAGCTGCTAAAGTAGCTAAAGTCGTGATGAATCCCGTGAGTAAAATGGGTCCTATGGAAAGCCCATCAATTCCCAGTCTCCAATGAAAATCAAAAAAATTGATCCATTTATAATCTTGCTCCAATTGGATTAATGGATCATCCAATTGGAAATGATAACAGAATACATAGGCCATTAGAAGTAGTTCTAATAGGCATATACAAATAGTATACCACCTAATAACCTTATTTCCTCTATGAGGGAAAAAGAAAATGAAAGTACCCGCGAATATCGGCAAAACAACAATTATAGTTAACCAAGGAAAATCATTCGTGGTAAAAACAAGATACACTTACTTTGACTTTGACCCGAAAACCCGTACTCGAGAAAAGAAATATATATAATAATAAAACTAATAATTTTTTCTTTTCTCGAGTACGGGTTTTGTCGGTAAAGATAAAAAATGATGGATTCAAGTGGAATTTTCTCGAACGTATCAATAACCTAGACCCATGCTACGAGTTGTCTCGTGCCATAAATAAACCCGGACACTCAAAAAATCGGTTGGGCAAGCGGATTCACACCTTTTACAACCTACACAGTCTTCTGTTCTTGGAGCAGAAGCAATTTGTTTAGCTTTACACCCGTCCCAGGGTATCATCTCTAATACATCTGTGGGGCAAGCTCGTACACATTGAGTACACCCTATACATGTATCATAAATCTTTACTGAATGTGACATTGGATCTATAATTTTTTTTTAACATCATAAAATTTCGATCTAGTAAAGTAGTAAAGGAATTATATATTGTAGACACCAGATGAATCAATGATTTAGTAGATTTACCAGAATCAATCTACTTCTGGATCTGCTCATGAAAGAAGGCCAAGATACTTTGATTTATTACATTTTATCAAATAGCACTATATGCTGCACATACTCATTTTTTTATTGGCAGATACTCTATATTTTTTTTTTATAAACCCTATTTATTCAACAAAGTCGATTGATTGATACGAGTTGATTTTCTGTTACGATGAATTGATGAAACAATAGCTAATCCAATAGCTGCTTCAGCAGCTGCAATTGCTATAACAAAAATCGAGAAAATGTCTCCTTTTAATTGGCGACTATCAAATAAATCCGAAAATGTTACGAAATTTATATTAACTGCATTCAGTATAAGCTCAAGACACATAAGCGCTCGAACCATATTTCGACTTGTAATCAATCCATAGATACCGATGCATAATAAATAGGCACTCAAAACAAGTACATGTTCGAGCATCATTGAACAACTCCTCATCAATCTCGATTCATTTCAATATGAACAACAATTTAACCGATTCAATTGACTAAAATAGAATTCAAAAAGTACGCAAAAAGGTATTGGTAATAGAAAATAGATATAAATATAGAAAAATTCCGTTTTTTTTTTTCATTTTTTTTATACTTTATCTTTATATTTATACATGAACAATAAAAAAAATATTTTGAAGAAAAGAACAAGTCTATATTAATTTTAATTTAATTAATATAATTTTATATTATTAAATTTCGAAATATTTAGTACTGACGAGCCATAGCAATTGCACCGATCAAGGCAACTAAAAGAATTATCGAAATAAGTTCAAATGGAATAAAAAAATCTGTTGATAAATGAATCCCAATTTGTTGACCATTATTTATCAAGTCCTGCTCTATAATCTGGTTTGACCTTGTAGTCCAAATAATACCGTACCATGACGTATCTGGGATAGTAGTAATTAATGAAAAAAAAATACTTGTACAAACCAGTGAAGTGACTCCATCTCCAACAGTCCAAAGATAGAAATCTTTGTAATATTCTGAACCATTCATAAACATCACGGCAAATACAATTAATACATTTATTGCTCCCACATAAATAAGGAGCTGTGCAGCAGCTACAAAATGGGAGTTCGATGGAATATGGAATAAGGATGTACAAACAAGAACCAATCCCAACGAAAAAGCAGAAAAAATTGGATTGGTAAGTAATACCACTCCTAGACTTCCCACTATAAGACCCAATCCCAAAAAAACTAAAAGAAAATCATGTATTGGTCCAGGCAAATCCATTCTATGTAAAATAAAAGATAAATTAAGTAGAAATTTTTCATGACCTTATTGAACAAACAAAAAAAAAAAAAGAAGAGGTTACCTATTTTTTGATACCCTTCTAATTGAATTAAATCAATATAGGGTCGTGTGTGGGTTGATGTAGATATGTTTATTTTTTATATGAATGATTGAATACCATTTGTTTATCTGAAAGTTTCGTTCAAAATTGCATTGAAAAAATGTCTCGATTCAATTATTTAAATTATTTAGAGTATAGAATAATTATTCTATTTTTTTTTTTTTTTTTTTATTTATATATTATAATCACAGATATGATATTTATATATACTGTATGTAATGTAGTATTTTAATATACAGAGAATAGATAAATATATTTTTATGAATATATCAAAATCATTACTCTCAACCCCTTTAGGATTTTTAGTTATTGTCTAAGCAAAATAAAATGAAGGAAGCTTCGCTACTTTCAATCAAAACGGAATTTTAGTAATTGGTAATTGTTCTTGAATCAAGTGGTTTAGCCGTGCCTTTTTTGATTTGAGTCGAA